AAGTTTCGGAACTGAAGTTTGCAACTTTTTTCAGCAAAGCTTAGTAAAAATCCGTCCTTCGGCTACCTTGGATCAAGGGTAGAGATAGGAAGTAAGTCAAAGGTAGATCAACAAAAGTCTTAGTATGGGAAGAGTCAGAGCGAGGGGAGAGACTTTCTAAACGAAGGTTAGTCTAAGTAAGGAAATGGGCACTCTGCTCACATCGAAGTAACTGCTGTCTCCCTTATGGTCGACGTTCTCTCCTCCCATCCTCTCCTCTCCCTACCGGTCGCCGAATAGAACTCTTCTTTGCCGTTCTGGTTGGCTTAGGGCGGTCGAACTCTCCCCTCCTCTCCTTAACAGTCGAGTGATTTCTCATTCTCTCTCCCTCTTTCTATAGATAAGCGGGTTCTTCGATCATTCTAATGAAATAGGTTCGTTAAAGCCAATTGATCTAATTCTGTTTTAGATTCCTATTCCACTCCAACCGGTGCAGAACTCTTAACCTTTCTAGGACCCTCTCTACGGCAAGGTGCTGCTCTACTCTTTCCACTTGCTCCCTCGTGTATAGCGGTTGAGTTCTTCGCCTCACGGTTTGGCTACCCATCGTCATTCCCTCTCTGTCTAAAGTGAGAGGGGTTCTCTGCGCGCAGTGTAAGATTCCCCTGGATGGGTCTCGTAGGCAGCAGCATTCGTGCTTGCCTTTGCCGTGATTGTCCGTTGTTCCCTTGGTGCACTGTCATTGACGGTGTAAATCTGTTCGTTCGAGAAAACATGTTGATCTCTTTCCATATCCTATCCCCGGTTGTTGCCCTATCAAGATGTGTCCCTTCCTTTGACCCCTTTTCCGATTTATTAGTGCTGTCCCCCTTGCGTTCCCTCCCTTTGTGAAGAATTCCATTTCCCTTTTTCTCCACTCTTCTTTCTTCCTTTCTTATTCTCCTGTTGGAAGTACCTAATCTGCTTTTTTAAATCTTTCCTTTCTTATACAAGATTCTAAGGTCCTTCCCCTGTATATAAGTCTGTGCGATTTTTCCCCTTATCTTCTGGCCGACGCTCCCCTTACTGGTATCAGTGCAAGGGCAATTAGTACGGGTTGCCATAGTTGTCTGGATGGATTGGAACGAAGGGATGAAGGAGGGCCGGCCCGCCCAACAAGTAGACCGGAATAACTAGCTTCTAGTCCAACTAGCTAGAGCTCCAGCCCAAGCCTCCAAATCGAAGCTTCGGAGAGCCTTCTCCCATGCGATGAGATGAATTCTGTCTCTCCCTCCAACACCAGACCGTGGACATCTCGTCCGAATTCCTTCAATCCTACCAGCCATTCCTTTCGGGACCCCGGACAAGGAGGGAATAAAGGCAAGCTTTGAAGAGTGGATTTCATTAAAAACAAGGCCTTACCAGCTTGACCTAATAGGGCGGGCACCTTTCCAACCCGAAAGCTTCTTGCTGAATTTCTCTGTAACTGAATTCCAAAGTTCATCTCTTCATCTTCCCAGCATACCAAAATGAACCGAAATGGAATTGGCTATTGAACAGCCAAACATATTCCGGCCGGCCCTCGTAGTGTGGATGGAGGATGAAGGAAGAACACCTTACTTCTTTCAAAAGACGGAAACAGAGTAATTTTTTCCCACTAGCCTAACTAATGATTTTACCTCACTTTGTTGTATTGTATAGACAAGCCTGACTTTATAGATAGGAATTCAGAAAAGAGTTCTAACTTACCTTCCTGACTGTGCTTCCTGCTTTTGGACCTATTTTATATTATAGTGGTAAGACTGTAGTCTACTGCAACAGGAGAAAGGAAAGCAGGCCAATATTCATGATAAGACCCTCTTTACGCTCTCTCTTTCTGCTCGCTCCTGTCAACGAATGAATTTACTACTTGTGTCACTGACATTCCATTAGCATGGTGGACTATAGACCGGCTTTCACGTTCACTCTATAGGAAGGGGACTTAGATTAATCGATTCAATGGGCGAACTGCTTTCCTTTAAAGGTAGCAAGTGATTGAAATGACAAGCTTGTAACTGATATGAAATCGGAAGACAGTAAGTTGGACGAGGAGCTCATGTACCACAGAGTGGGCAAATGCTCCCCTCTTTCAAGAGACTGTTTCTGTTCTTGTTTCTTTAGTCTCTTTACCTGCGAGCATGAATTCCTGAACCCAATACTAGGAAAGAGCTTCATACCCTATAGAACTGACAGATCGGCTAGCGAAGATGGCTCAGTCTCAGTAGATCCCTCACTCCTCACCGGCTTACGGAAAGAGAGCCCTAAGGGAGAGAGTTTCGGTACTTCAGGCATATCTATCAATGGGCAAAGACAGGAGAGCCTTCTATCTCTTCCAGTCTTATAAAGGAAAGAAAGCAGGATGAACAGGCTTGAGTGTCGATAGGTGACTTTAAGGTAGGCGCCTATCTCTTATTATACTATAGCAACGGGAGAAGTCGGGATTGGTGCCCTAAATGAAGGGAAATCTATAAAAAATTAGCATTTTGCCCAGATAGAACTTTTTCAATTCATGATCTGCTCTACGAAGGGAAAAGTGAAAGTCTCATTTGACAGCTATATAAGATAGACACTTTCTAATTTCCATGTCTGTCTATGAGGGAAATAGGTCAAGTGTGATTTTTCAACTATATAAGCATGAACATATACTTTCGAATTTGAATAGTCCTCTTAGCTGGTCGATTGGCTTGAATCTCTCTTTCTTTTGAATCGTAACCTACTATTAGTGTATGCCTAAAACTGAACTAATTACTTTTCTCTAACCAACTTATGACCAAACAAAAAATGACTTAACTAATGGCCAGATTTCCCTCTCCTCATTAAAAACTACTTCTATCTAGCTCCTCTCTTCACCATCTTTTGGTCAAAAAGAGTAAGAGTATTAAATCCCAAAAGTCCTAGGAGTTAAGCATGTTGGTGATGAACTAGTTCTCGTTCACCCCAGACTTGCTGGGTGGAATGAGTCAAGCTAGTTCCGAAATCGCCAGAGCCCTCTTGTTCTAATCTTTTTCTTAGCAACTGGCTTTCAGAAGTCTTGCTGCGAGGAAGATTAGATACGCCTTACTATATTTTTTTTAGAATAGTGGCATTTTTTCTGCAGATATGGAGTTTGTTGAGAGGACTTGCATCCTTCGTTCGTAGTGGTCATTTATAACTGTTTTTCCAACTGAATCTAATTTACTATTTTGCGACAAGAGGGGGCTCTTACTTCTTTCATCTCTAGGTTGAGTACTAGCAAGTCAGGGATAAGAGAAAAGCCTGGGAAGGAATCGGGTTTTCAGCATCTGTAGTGGAAGAGTGTACTGGTGGTGGTTTAGTTAGAGACAACAACGGGAAGGGGGCTCTCTCTTCTTTCAGCTGATTCTCCTTTTACTAGGCTTGGATAGATGGGGGTGTCGGTGTAAAGATCGCATGGAACAGTAAATGGCAATGGAATCAAACCTCCTCCTATAGGTAAGTTCAGTCTGTAACTGAGGCTTTCTAGGCGTAGGGCTAATAGCACAATGGCGGTGCGGCTAGGCTTTGTGGGTTCGAATGGCGGTTTGAGATAAGCAGCCAGGCAAGGGAAAGAAGGAAGTCTTCCTGCGGAGGGGGAAGAAGCGGCCCAGTTTAATAGATTCAATGGTCGACTTGCTTGAATCGAAGAGGAAGAGCCCACTTTCATTTGAATTCCTGCTTTCATTAGCTCCTTCAGGATGGGATTGACGTATGGAACCACTGACAGTGAACCGTTCGTCTACCTCAGGTCTTACACTGAATGACCTCTCTCATCTAATCGATCGGTGAAGGATGTCTTTGAAGATCATCTGGTCTGGCTCGTTACCATTAGTTCCTCTCTCTATAGTCGAGCTAGTAAAACGAGATATCTATTGAAGTGAACGTTCACAAAGATCGGGAAGTAGTAGCCGTAAATCTATCCACTCGTGTAGTTTTAGGCCGCAGATGTCTACTTTTCTTTAATATGGAATTCAAATCAGATCCTAGAGTTTAACCACTGGGGGAGAGTGGGTGAGCTTGCTTTCGAAAGTTTACAGTTTCCCGGCTAAAAATAACCTGCTTGTTTACAGACTGAACTGATCTATAAAAAAAAAAGACAGAAGCGAGGAAAGGCCCCTTCGCTGCTCTCTCTGTTTTTTCCGGGATTTGAACCCACGTCCGACTACCTGTTGAACTATACAAGAGGCCGCTCTACCGCTGAGCTACCGAGGTGGGGCTTAAGACGGGAAATCTAAATCGGCACACACGTTTTTTCATTCATTAGCTGTAACCAGCTGAGCTACCTGGACCTCTTTCCTAAAATATGCTTTTTGCTTACGCTTCTTCGTCAAGCTTTCGAGCAGAATATCCATACCTTTCTTTTAGTAGTGAATGAGATGCTTGACAATAACGCTAAATCCAGACATTTAAGGTGTAACACAATGCCTTAAGTGTGGGAGGGCAGCCTATCCGTATCCCTTCGCATGGTCGTTCTATCACGAAGTTGGCAGCGGGAGTGGGACGAGAGCTCGGCTGCGAGTATCTCCCTTTCAGTGACCTGGGACAGGAGACTCTTTTCTGAGTTTGCCTTGTTGGCATGCTCAGTGGTCATAGCGCCTTTGATTGAAATTCCATTTGCACCCGTCTCCTTCGGGGATCCATTAAAGGGATTGGAGTGGAATTTCCATTCCACCTATCCGCACCCTATATCGCTGAAATTTAGATATGTGAGCCCGGAAACACATTTCAAATACGCCTGTCAGCGCAGCTCTTTTTGGAACGGTACGAGCAGACCACTTAAGCAGATACCTAGACTTCCATTTTGAACCACCAAGCAAGGTAGTTGTGTAGGCGGAATATAGTATCCTTCATCGGAATCAGAACAAACTGAAGGAACGAGACAGCACCAGATCAGCTTTAAAGAGCAAGCAAGAACCACTGAAAGAGGCCGGTACCTTTCGTATAAGAGCCAGCAAAGCTACTCATGCACCTGGAGCGAGCCACTTGGCGATTGAGGGGCAATCATATGCTTCTGTGAAAAAATTATCCTCTAATCGATGTTCTACCGAACTGAACTAATAATAGTTTATCATTTAGAAAGAATGGCGAAAGAGGCCTCCTTGCATTGCCCAACTAGAGCGAAAAGCCTTATTGCGTTGCGGCCCTAAGTAGCTATGGGGTGTTGATGTACTTGGAACCTAGACCGGTTACCTGAGTATGGCGGTTCGGTAGCCGTTCAATGATAGCATGAGATCCTCGCTTCGGTAAGTTACAAGGATGAATGCAAATAGCAAGGCGCTGTGCTGTGTGAAGTGAGACTGGCTGCCCTAAGTTAAGTGCTTCCTTATTAATATTAATTAATGATCTTGCTCAGTAGGAGGGCTTTCCCCCTTCTGTGCAGCCTGATTCTCTCTCTGGAAATGAGGGTGCCCTCGATTGACATTTAGAATCGAATAAGGAATCCTTCCATGGATGAGAAGGTTGAGTTACAGTACAGACTCCGTTGGCTTTCGCAAGGAAGCATCTCGAAAGTTCCGCAATCTATGGTTGATGCCTCACTCGAACTCTATCCCATACCCTACTCGATGCTGAAGCTACTCTGCCTTTCGGAACCCAAAAAGAAAGCCGGGCGCTTGGGAAGCTATGCAAAACCTGAAAAAAGGAATATGCTTTCCATCTTTGAGCTCAGAGGTTACGATCGTCTCCTCATTAGGCTATTTTAAAAAAAGTATAGCTGACTCATCAGCTGAGTGGTTCGCCTCTTGTCCACCTGAGTTGTTTACTTCATTTTCCGACCTGGAAAACCAATGACTCTTCAGGTTAGGTTCTCTTTCAACATAGACATCCCGATGACCATGGATCAACTTCGTTCCACGAAACAGAAAGCAAATGAAATCTTCCTCTTAGGGCGTTCGATTCCGCGAAATGGCGACCCGTTTTGCCGGAGTATTCCGCTGTGGCTAGCATTGTTAGGAATGCTTCTGACCATCTTAGGCCATTCTTGATGATGGACCCTCCGGCAACTTTAGAAGCCTTGGTTCGTAAGGGCTCTTATCTTGAACTAACGCTTTGATCTCGGCTTCTAGATCCATATCCTTTCGCATCAAGAGTACCCGCGCGTCTCAAACCCACCTTTATCCCAACAACCCCATGATGAACAGAGAGGAACCCGATGAGGGAAGTGGGACAATGTTCAGACCTTGGCTGTCACAACAAGTAACCAATCAGTTCCAGTCCCAAGGGCAGGTAAAACGAGGCCTCGACGGATGGGAACTCCTACTCTGACTATAGTTTTGCGATCTCTAAGCGGGATTTTCAGTCATCTATCCTTTATCTTTCCCTAGCGAGTGAAGAAAGAGTGGATGTTTTGAACGAGTGTTGAGCGAGTGAAGTGCCCCATAAGCTATAAGGGCGAGCTATATGTATCAATTCCGTGAGCAGCGATTGAACTGAACGTAAAAAGTGCATCCAGCAGGAATCGAACCTACGAATTTGCCCGGTTGGGCGCTTTAACCATTCAGCCATGGATGCAAAGAGACTCAGCGAGTGAACTAGGTTTTGGTATTCCTTCTTGAGCTTCTATTTCTTCCGTTAAAGGAGATTCGAGAAAAGATGGAATAAGAAGACGTGTTTCCAGAACGAACAAGATACGGGTTGAGAAGGGGGAGTTAGCAAAGTTAGACAAGATTGGAATGGGCATAGGAACATGTATTGATGTACCATATCGGCTAATGCTCCCAGGTTGATGCGATGTATTCCACCAGTTGACTGAAGACTTGATTATTGGTATATCGATCGGTCCAGCACGGATTGAAATAGGAGCCGGTTCGATAGGAAGCTTTTGAAAACGCAGTGCACCCATGTAAATAAGGAACGAGATTAATACAGAGGTTAAACGAGCATCCCACACCCAAAAGGTGCCCCACATAGGTCTTCCCCGAAACCCCCCAGTAACTAAGGTAAACAACGTATAAAAAGCACCCATTTCTGTACCGGTTCCGAAAGAGCGAAGAAAAAGGGGATGTTTTGTTAATAGGAACAAGAACGTGTTTATAGCCGTAGCGATATAAACAAGAATACTCATCCGAGCCGCAGGAACGTGTACATAAGGAATACGAGAATTTCCACCTTGTTGAAGGTCTAGTGGTGCTACCCGAAGACTTAAATGAATAGCCATCGCTGTTAAGAACAACCGAGATCCAATGAAAATTTTCGCGTAGCTTCTGGTCTTTGACATCAAAAAAGAAGGTTGTAATAATGAAAGGGACATCTGATAATTTTATCCTAGCTAGTGGAACAATAAAGACGAAGTGTCTAATTAGACTTATGGTCCTTTGTTTCCAAATAGAAAGACACCAAATTATCCGGGAAGCCCTATCTTTCGAAGGACTTCTCGATTTGCTCCCCCTGACGAGCCCCCTCCAGCCTACCCGCCGGACCACCCCTTCTATCTCTCGCGACCGACCCTTTGTTAGTTCGTAGAGCCGACGCTGGGCGGCCAACCTCATGGATCACGCGTCTGGTCCCTCTCCCATTGGGCGAGAGCTTTCAATAAAGCATCTCTCGCTTGGAAAGCAGGAACCGGTCTGCTTTGGGGATCCCGCATAAGTTCCCGGATCTTCAAAAGCTTCGCGGGGGACGCGACGTCCAATTGTAGCTTAATCTTAGTATTTTGGAGTACACTTGAGGTCACTCCCCTATTTCCAAAGGAAGAAAGAAAAGAGGAAAGCTCCCTTTCTATTTCCTCTGCTGTTGGTCCCGGCGGACGCAGAGTTAAGTCCAAATCGAGTTGGGCATTTGAGGAACCCTCCTCTCCTGCACATTCTGCGTGTTCGACCAACCACTCAGAGCAAAGGTCAAGAAGACAACACAGAGTGGAAATGGTCCAAGTGATCCCAGGTACCCATGAATTCCTACACTTATTATAGTGGAAATGCCATAAAGCGCGAACCAAGATCCGTGAGACGAAAACCAAAACCAAGACAAGTAATAACAGGAGATCATCGTGGATGTTTAAGTCTAAATCGAACACTAAATAATCAAAGAATTGAAAACACCACTTGAGAAGCTTTACTTCTAGCAAAGTTGCTAAAATAGTAAAAATAAGAATTACTGAAAATGAAACCAAAAAGGAAGCCATGATTTTCTTATATATCTTTGTCATTCGCTCCTTGCTCGCGGAGCGGCATACCGAAAAAAAGATAGGATTTGAATCGATGACTTAAGCCCTTGCGCTATTCCCCCCTAATCGCATCGTAGATAGCAGTCAGAGTCAGTACGCTTTCTATTCTCTTTCGAAAGTGAGATCACCATCGGCTTGTTTTGTTGAAATCGAGAAAGGTCACTCCTAAAAGCAACCTTTCTCTTATATACGATAAGACGAAAAGCATTTAGTTCGATCGAGTTCTATCTATATCTATCTTCAAATCACAGAAAATGGAAAGAAGAGCGCTTTTGCCAGCTAATCGAGTGCCTTTACTAGAGAGTGATTACTAAACTTACTCTATGAAAATACAAGCGAAAGCTTGAAGAAAAGAGAAAATGCGAACTTTCGCGCCGGCTTTAATTAAAGTGGATTTCGGGAATGGGTGCGTCCTCTCAGCTTTAACTTGTCGCTATCTCAATCACTTCATTCAATTTCCATTTTTCTATTGTCTTTCCCTTTTCAATCTGTCTCAGAGCAAGCAAAGTCTGACCTTATCTACTTATAAGCGCAGAGGGAAAGTAGCAACTTGATTTGGACCATAGGGGGCTTCCTTCCGAACTACGGATAGGCTACCGGGCTTTGCACTTCGGCCCGTGAGAATACCGTGCTCTATCTCTTCTCTCACCCGACAGAGAACTCTCGTCTCGCTTTCGCTATTTCTTGCAAAAAAAGAAAAGACAAGGGGGGGACATAAAGGCCTTACCCCTGAACATCAAAACAAGCTAGGGAGCTCTAAAAAAGAACATGCCTTGGCTATGAACAGGCTTTTTAGAATCAAAAGGAAGAGACCCTAAGCTATTAAATAAAATGGAGTCTGAATGAGTATGACCATAAGCAGCCAAACAATCTGCAGCTTTGTTGCCCCCCCTAAAGACATGAGAGAATTTCGATAAAGAAAAATGTCCTTTCCCAGCAAGCACAACTCACTAGCATGATCCTAAGAAAGCCACACTGTGATTTTGATTTGGCACCATTAAACCAGGAAGCCAAAAGATGGTGAAGAGAGGAGCTTTCTAAAATAAATCCACATTGAGACTGGGAGAGAAATGAGACCCTATTATCTATCCTAGCAATATCACTTTGAGAGAGGTGATCCACTCTTTCTATGCAAGGAGAGGAACAGCAAACACATTTGGAGGCAAAATGAATTCCAAACCTGGGAAAACTGCTATCAACAGCAATAGCATTCTTAATTAGTATTAGTTTCCACAAAAAAACACCCATTTTCAAGGGCAACCATTTGTTCCAAAGATTTTGATAAAGAGATCTCTAGCCAGTCTCTTCTTTTGAGAGGACAACTCAATCAACTCGGCGGATCCCCTCTTGTCAAAATACTGAAAGCGAGAGTGAAGCATGTGTTTCGTTTACATTCTAACTATTTTCCCATAGTTAAGAGAGTCAAGACGATCTTCCTTTTCTTTTGCCCTAAGCCCCAGTCATCCGTGGAGCCTTTTCATAGCTAGGCCTCCTCTTTTTCGATGACTTAGGAGGGAAATTATCTTCTCGCAATTAGGAGTCAGTGGATGACATCCCATTCTACGAGTTTACTTACGGCTGGAGTAAGCAGAGAGTCAAAAAAGTCCAGGGAAGCTTTTCAAGTAGGATTCGAACCTACGCCCGACTAGTCAGTTACCAGCCGACCGCTCTACCACTGAGCTTGAAATCAAAAAAGGGGTTTTCCGGTGATTAAGGTAAGGTCTTGGGTCGAAAAGTAGGTATAAAGATATGCATATTTGAACAAAAAATGTAACTAAGCCCTTATCAAAAACAACTATTCCAAAGAACCGGTTTCAATAATCTGAATAAAGCCATTCTCGTCCACAG